TTCCGGAGAATTAGACGGTCTTCCCGAACAGGCCTTTTATTTGGTAGGTAACATCGATGAAGCTACGGCGAAGGCTATGAACTTAGAAATGGAGAGCAATTTGAAGAAATGACCTTAAATCTTTGTGTACTGACCCCTAATCGAATAGTTTGGGATTCAGAAGTGAAAGAAATCATTTTATCTACTAATAGTGGACAAATTGGCGTATTACCAAATCACGCTCCTATTGCCACAGCAGTAGATATAGGTATTTTGAGAATACGCCTTAACGACCAATGGCTAACGATGGCTCTGATGGGCGGTTTTGCTAGAATAGGTAATAATGAAATCACTGTTTTAGTAAATGATGCAGAGAAAAGTAGTGACATTGATCCACAAGAAGCTCAGCAAACTCTTGAAATAGCGGAAGCTGCTTTGAGAAAAGCTGAAGGAAAGAGACAAACAATCGAGGCAAATCTAGCTCTCCGACGGGCTAGGACACGAGTAGAGGCTATCAATGCCATTTCATAACCAGTCGGTGCGTCCAAATAATCATCGATTTATACACCCTATATTTGGATTTTGTTGTTTTGTTTGACGTGATTCTGTCGATTAAATACAATCAAGCGCAATCATATTTTGATGCAACGAAAAAGAAATAGAAAAGATACAAAATCAAAATTGATAAAATGGGTATAAAAACTTATTAGATACCATTGACCGCGGTATCTAATAAGTTCTACCTACTATTGGATTTGAACCAATGACTCTCGCCGTATGAAAGCAATACTCTAACCGCTGAGTTAAGTAGGTCATTTATCTTCACAAAGAAAACCAAAAGGGACTCCTCCCGTCGATGGATTATAAATCTCATATTACTTAGAAGCAATACCGATCAATATGATCTTGGATCATGGAATAGTCATCTTGAGAATATTCATCTTGACAATCAATTCTCTACATAATAAAATAGGTATTACAAGCACTAAGGGCTGTAGCTCAGTTGGTAGAGCACCTCGTTTACACGCGCGCCGATGTTTTTCAGGGGAGTGCATCATGCAATCAAAAAAATTGATCTTATTGAGAAATTGATGTCTTACTCCATAACTTTGAGGGAAGAAGAGAACAATAGCCTGACAAGGGTTCGGTCCGATTTAGGTGCCCAGTTAGGTGCCAAACAGACCCCATCATTGATTTGATATATTGATAAGGTGAATACCCAGTCTATTCAATGCTAGGCTGAGTATCAGGGCCTCAAAAAAATATCTTTTCGTCCTATGAACTTTAAGGTGTATGAAGTTTCATATTTGATTTTTAAGTAGAGCGATAGAGACTTCATTTCACTTAGGTTAATCTAGGCCAGAGGCAGACCTACGTCAAGATAACCCCCCTTGAAAAACTTTGGTAGTGTTCCTGAATCTGAATAAACAGAATGACTCAGAGCACATGGAGCCATCTTCTTATTTTTCTGTCAAAAATAAAAATGGCGGACTAGCTGATATTTCTATCAGTTAATGAAAGAGCCCAATGCACAAAAAATGCATGTTGGGTCTTTGAAACAGCTCAGATCATTTTGATAAGAATAAGTTTGATCTGTTTTACCGAGAAGGTCTACGGTTCGAGTCCGTATAGCCCTAGAGCCCTATAAAATAAAATTCAAATCAAAAAAATGAAAATTCAAATACAAAAAATTGTATCATTTTGATTTGAATTTCCTCTTTTCCTGTCCGAAATCAACGAGTTAATTATACTACCCTTCTTTTGTATACCCAATTCTAGTGAATTTTGTATCATAACATGAGTCTGGTTAAAAACTCCAACCTAACCCAACCCCAATCAAGTCTACAAATCTAATAGTAATTTACGTCGGTATTGTGCGGTATTTGTGCACAAGATAAAGTTTGAAAACTAATCTCTTTGCTAATGCTAAGTTTCATTGTAAACATTGTCAACAACGTAAAATAGGCTTTCTTTAGTATACCTTACTTAGACCTAGTCTTCTCTTTCGATAGAAAATACTCCATTGGGATTGGATTCTAAGAAAAGTAATATACCAAGACCCATCTATTCTAAAGAAAATTCCTAGGCATTCTCTTACATCTGACTACTTGTGACTACTTGTTCTATTCTAAACCACTAATAAAAAAGAGACAAATGGACATATTCATAAAAAAATGAAATTCAATATATTATATAAAGATAATCAAATAGAAAGGATAATACAAATCGATTTCAATTTCGACCAATTTCTAATAACTAATAAATAGAATTCAAAATTCGAAAAAAAAAGAGAATTCTATTTAGAATCCCTTTTCTTTAGAGAGAATTCTCGGTAAGATTGAGATGAAAACAAGAGAATTTGGATAAGAGCAATAGTTAGTTTTAACTATAACTAAAAAAAGCAAAAGCTATGTACTAAAAATAGGATTCTAATCAATGAATCTTGAAAGGAAACACGCCCCGCAAAAGGAAACTAGATGGTTCGACCAAAAGCAATTCTTACTTTAACTAAACAGTTATG